GTTTTTGCTTATTCTTTTAATTTCTTAGTTTAGTAAAAAGAGTTTACTAGAAAAAAAAAGATTTGCATTATTTTTCCTATGGATAAATCTAGATTTATTGGATTATTCAAAAAATCCATGGATTCCTTCTTATTTTTTTTTTAATATTACTAATATTGACATAATAGTAAATAGTATGTAGGAACGACAGAAACTATGAATTAGTTAATAGATTCAATTCTTCAAAAACATCATAAAAAAAAAACACAAACAAAGAAAATACTTAGATAACATATATCATTCTATGGATCGATAAGAATTTTGCACTTTGACTCACTTTATTTGAAAGAATCTCGATATCTACTATATCTAGAAATTCATTTCGTACAATTGAACCTTTTCAAACTGTTTCTTTTTCAGAACCAAAAATATTTGTGCCAAAATCACAGATGCCAAGAAGAAAAGAAGGCCTTGGACTCGTAATGGATCTTGAAGCACTATTTCTGCGTCTCCCTGACCAAAACCTCCTACATTAGGATTACTTGTTAATGGTTGATCAAGCTTGATGGATTCACCTTCTGAAACAAGAAGTTCTGGTCCTGGAGGTATAGTATCAATCACTTGACGTCCATCTGATGCATCAACTATGGTTATTTCATATCCCCCCTTTTCTTTACGTATTATTCTGCTTACTCTACCGGCTGATGTAGCATTATAAACTGTATTATTACTCTTGCTACCATCAGGATAAATCTGACCCCTCCCTCTGTTTCCACCAACATATATTGGATATTTTAAGAAGTGAACTTCTTTTTTCGTAGTAGGGTCGGGGGAAAGAATAGGAAAGACGATTTCACTATATTTCTGACCGGGAACAGGACCTATCACAAGAATATTTCTTTGATTGGGACGATAATACTGAAAAGAAAGATTGCCCATCTTTTCTTTTATTTCAGGAGAAATACGATCGAGGGGGGCTAATTCGAAGCCTTCGGGTAAAATAAGAACAGCTCCTACATTCAAAGCTCCTTTTTTGCCATTAGCAAGAACTTGTTTCAGTTGCATATCATAAGGAATTCGAACAACTGCTTCAAATACCGTATCTGGAAGTACAGCTTGGGGAACTTCAATATCCACGGGCTTATTAGCTAAATGACAATTGGCACATACAATTCGCCCAGTTGCTTCTCGTGGATTTTCATAACCCTGCTGCGCAAAAATAGGATATGCATTTGAAATAGATGCTCGAGTTATTACATATATCATGATTGATACATAAATCAATCGAGTCATCTGTTCTTTTACCCAATAAAAAGTATTTCTATTTTGCATGGTCCAATCATTGATCCCGGAATTTATACAATAAATTTGATAGGTAGCTAGTAGAATTCCCTATCCACAAGTTTGCCGTTGTATTGATTGTACTAAAAGAATTTTACTAGTATAATAAAGTATGAATACCCTTAATTAAAAAGTGGAAAAGATAGAAATCTAAAGAATAAGTAATATTTTCAATGATTTCTTTATACACGAAGAAAAATTCAAATTTCATTTCTATCAAGAGATCTAGAGATCTAAGGAATTCTTCATTCATTCATTGAATGATAAATTACTACAAGGGAAGGAGATACGCGATTTAAAAAATGGAAGATCCAATATTTCACAATTGTATCTAGAATCACTGGAAAGGTGGAAACAAGACCAGATAGAATCTTATCATTCTCAGCCAATCCAAAATCGTTGTAGATAAAACCAATCATTAGTTCCCAACCATGGGTCGAGTGAAATCCAATCCATAAATCAGTAACTAAAAGAATCAAAAAAGCTTTGATTGTGTCACTTAAGTTATAAATAAATTCCTGAATCCAAGAATTCAGAAAAAAAAGTTCTTCATTGCCCAGAACAAAAAAACCACTTAGAACAGCAAAACAGATTAGATTTGTGGATAACTGCAAGATGATATGAAAATGAGATTCATTGTGTCTTTTTACCAATTGTATCGTTTCCTTGTGCATTCCTATACGAAGCCTTTGCATATGTATTTCCGAGTATTCCTTTATTATCTCGTCCAACAAGAATAGTTCTTCTAATTCGATAAATCTTTCTAGAACATTTTTTTCTTGAATAGAATTCAAAAAGATTTCGGATTGCTTGGTATTCCACCAATTAAGAACCCAAGTTTCCAGACATTTATGGAATGATAGAGAAACCCACCAGGGCAAAAAGAGTATAGATACAAGATATAGGAGGGAAGTCAATGCTTTCTTTTTTTTCATTCTGTATCTGTGATGTTAATTGTAAATGAACCTTTTTCATTCGTTGATTCTATCCGAGATTTCTATGAAGCACTGGTTCTATAACTATAAAAAAAAACAAGGTATCGAACCCATGGATCTTTTCCTATTTTTGTTTTTGTATTTTGTATAAGAATTGAGTCTTTGGATATAGGGATATAGAATAGAACATAAAAGAAAGGCCTTTTCAAATGAAAAAAAGAAGTCCAAAATATTTCCAGATTCCAGATATCTCTATTATGCAAATTAGAACCAATTTCATCTTCATTTCGATAAAGACCCGAAAAACCCATTTCTTATTTGGATTTGAAGACGAATCCTTAGTGGATCCTTTAATTCTTTTATTTTGAATTTGAAAGATTTCACTGGCTAATCGCAACATGGGGATAGGGTATCAATTAAAAAAAGGGAGCCTAAAAATAGGAATTATGTGTTACGAAAACAAAAGACATGTTAGGATATTTGATGAATCTATACTTATGATATCTTTTACTAGTATAAAAGAATAAAAAGAATGAAGCTGGACACAATGCGTATGCATATAAAAAAGAGTTTTTGTGTAAAAATAGTTTAGATTCTTCTTAATATATTTGATTAGTTCTATTTTATTTTTTAGTTTCTGAGAATTATTCCATGTACGTCCTCCTGCTTTGAGATGTATAATGTATATTTATTGCGGCCTCAACGGAACGAGGAAATCAAATATAGCATCTTTTTATGGAATGAACATTTTGAAGAAGCTTAAGTTCTTTTAAAAAGATAATGAGTAAGTTCCTTTTCTCATGCTGAGATTTATTCTCAGTTCATTTCAAAATACTTCAATTGGTATGCGCAAGAAATAGGCTAATTCTGCAGCTTTTTTTTCAATTTCTCGTAGAGTCAAATTCTCATCAGTACGAGTCAAGGGAATGGCTCCTTGACCCCGGATTTCCATATAAAGGACACGACGAGGAAAAATACCCTCTCTCGCCTCCATTCTGATTGATTGGATATCTTTCAGAAAAAAACTAAGAAAGATGCGACGATTTATTCCAGGAAATCCCCAACGAAAAAGGCGCATTATCCCCTTTGTTCTATCGAATTTATCATAACCACTACCTACATTCCATAAAATTGTGCACCACAAATAAGAACTAATGAATAGACCCGCGATCCCATAGAAAGACATCACGATCCCTTGTGGGAAAAAAAGAATTTGCTGAGATGGAAATACGGATATAAGATTTCTACCAAGATAACTGGAAGTTCCAACCACTAAGAATCCTAGTGAACCTAAAAAAAGGATAAAGGCCCAGCAAAAATTACTTATTTTTTTAGACCCCGGTATAAGTTCTATCCATATATGTTTTGATCGCCAGTTCATACTATACTAGATCCAGTTGTATTCAATTGGAATTGAGAAAATAACCCAAATAGATTTGACTTCATTTTTATTACTTGATCCCGAAGTAACTTTCATCAACTAGCAGTATTCTGACGTAAACCATTAGAAAGAATTGGTTAGATACATTGAGCTTCTATTGAAAAGGTTTTCAAAAAAGAATTTGCTCATCATTTTGATAAGCTATAACCGCACATATAAGCATGGCATACATAACAACTCTTCTTTTTGTTTTCAGAAAAAGCACATATTGTATATCCTGTTATATTACATTAAAAAGTATCTGTATGATGATCCAGTGTTGTGACGAGGTTTAGTCCCATCGTATTTAGACAATCTTATTTCTTTGAACATAAAGAGATAAAGAAGCCATTGCAATTGCCGGAAAGACTAGGCCCACTAAAGGAACAAAAATAGAGGGAAAGTTCAAATTAATCATAGAATGGGTACCTTGATTTCATATTTGTACCTATTTTAATTATAAATAGATCTTATTATAAGTCTATCTATTAGATAAAATATGAAATATTTAATAATAAATAAAGAAATAAGTGCAAAGAATATATAATGTACCTATTTATCTTTTTCCTCATTCTACACGAATATGTAGGAGAATATACTTTCAGAAATTTTATTCTTCTTCTCCCATCCTTATCTTCTTTTTATCCTTTCTTATGAATTCGTGACTTTAACCAATTTTATCCAACAAACAGGGATTACTAGTGAAAAACGGGGGTTTTCATTAAATAGAAAGAACTTTTCTATTTTTATTAATTTCTTATTTTATATTTTATTTGAGATTTCTTCTTTCTTTTTATTTAATATTTTTTCAATATTTTTGATCTCTTTTTCGTTTTTCTATATTTCCATATATGAATAAATATGTAAAAAGGGCGGATAAAATTATTTTTATTTCCCGTATTTCTCGGAAAGATAAATAAATTCTTTTCCCTCTTGTCAATAGAGGGATGATTATTTCTAATCAGCAAGAGAGGTAGAATAAAAAAGATATCCGGGGCAAAAAATAATTATCCAAAACTTCTAACTCTTACTACACTTATAATTGATGTTCCCAAAGAAAATACCATTTTCTTAGTTTTCTTTTTTTTTTACAATGAACTAAATGTATCTTCGATAAAAAAAGATAACTGAACCTAATGTTATACTTCCTTTTTTAAATCTTTTTTGAATCTTTATTCAAGGGAAGGATCCCTTCTACCCCCCATACTATATATTGTCTTTTTCGTCATTTTCTTATTTGACTCTATAATCTTATTTGACTCTATAACATGAGATATACATTTTTCATGTATGAGAAAAAGAACTATGTCTCTTTTTGATGATGATTTTTAGTTTTAAATAAGAGAAATCTGTCTTTCTATTTTTTTGAAAAAAAAAAAATATTCTATCATCATAACAATCAGAATAGATATTTAAATGATTCATCAGATTCTTCAAAAGGAGAATTTTTTCTTTTCAAGATTCACTAATTTTTTCATTAAAAATCTTAATCATTGAATTATATTCTTCTTTTAAATTAGGATGAGAAAGAAAAAAGAAATAGTAAAATGATTTTATTCATAAAATGACTATTCATCTATTAGTATTAGGTTTTTATCAAATAGGGGGCAGAAAGGCTCTATGAAAAAATGTTGGTCCAATTCAATGTTGTCTAACAAGAAGTTAAAACATAGGTGTGGACTAAGTAAATCAATAGATAGTTTTGATGCTCTTGGACATACCGATGGAAGTGAAGAATCTATTCTAAATAATGCGGATAAAGATATTACTAGTTTGGACAGTTCTAATTTAAGTAATAAGAATTCTTTCAATAATATTTGGAATTTTATTTCTGATGAGACTTTTTTAGTTAGAAATAATAATGGTAACAATTATTCTGTCTATTTTTATATTGAAGATCATATTTTTGATATTGATAATGCTATTTATTTTTTGAGTGAACTAGATCTTTCTTTTTCTAATTATTTGAATAGTGAGTTTGATAGTAGCAATTACTACTCTTATTATTCTCTATATGATACTCAATCTAATTGGAATAATCAAATTAATAGTTGTATTGACACTTATCTTAATTGTGAAATCAGTCTTAATAGTTACATTTACAGTGGTATCGATAGTTACATTACTAGTTTAATTTCTATGGAAAGCATTGAAAGTGAAAATTCAAGTATAGAAACTAGTAATAGTCCTTTTGATAGCCTAGAAAGTGATAGCTTAGAAATTGATAGCCTAGAAAGTGATAGCTTAGAAATTGATAGCCTAGAAATTGATAGCCTAGAAATTGATAGCCTAGAAATATCTAATAATTTTGATATAAATACAAAATACAAACAGTTATGGGTTCAATGCGAGAATTGTTATGGATTAAATTATAAAAAATTCTTTAGGTCAAAAATGAATATTTGTGAATACTGTGGATATCATTTGAAAATGAGTAGCTCAGATAGAATAAAACTTTTGATTGATCCCGGCACGTGGGAGTCTATGGATAAAGATATGGTCTCGCTAGACCCCATTGAATTTCATTCAGAAGAGGAACCTTATATAGATCGCATCTCTTTTTATCAAAATAAAACGGGTTTAACTGAAGCTGTCCAAACGGGCATAGGTAAACTAAATAGTATTCCCATAGCAATGGGAGTTATGGATTTTCAGTTTATGGGAGGTAGTATGGGATCCGTTGTAGGTGAGAAAATCACCCGTTTGATCGAGTATGCTACTAATCGATCTCTGCCTGTCATTATTGTGTGTGCTTCCGGAGGAGCACGCATGCAAGAAGGGGGTTTGAGCTTGATGCAAATGGCTAAAATATCTTCTGCTTCATATGATTATCAATCAAAGAAAAAGTTCTTTTATGTATCAATTCTTACATCTCCTACAACTGGCGGAGTTACAGCAAGTTTTGGTATGTTGGGAGATATCATTATTGCTGAACCTAATGCCTACATTGCGTTTGCGGGGAAAAGAGTCATTGAACAAACATTGAACAAGACAGTACCCGACGGTTTACAAGAGGCTGAGTATTCATTCCATAAGGGCTTATTCGACCCAATCGTACCACGTAATCTTTTAAAAGGTGTTCTGAATGAGTTATTTCAAATACATGGTTTTCTTCCCTTGGCTTGATCTATGGCCTGAAACTAAAGAATATAAAATGATCCACCAATCCAATTACAAGGATCCATAATTAAGCCTATGTCTCCAACAATAAAGAATAAAATAGAAGTTATTAAGTCTTCAATTTTATATTGAAATTTTATTTTGCATATACTTTTCTATATGGTATATATGGTGAGGTCTGTACTTTGTACTACTCTGTACATATGAAAGATATATGCAAATACATAAAGATCCTCATAGTATAGGATTGGTATAAGATGTTCATTCTTTATTCGACCCAATCTTTTCCTAAAAAAAGATTGGGCCAATTTTTATTGCAATCAATTAGAAGAACAAACAGTAATTACTGAATTATACGTGCTTATTTTGTCTATTTATCTAGCTTATCAACTGGTTCAAATTCAAATTTTATCGCTTTCCATACTTCACAAGCAGCAGCTAGCTCAGGACTCCATTTGCTAGCTTCACGAATAATATCATTACCTTCACGAGCAAGATCACGTCCCTCATTACGAGCTTGTACACATGCTTCCGAAGCCACCCGATTAGCTACTGCACCAGGTGCATTTCCCCAAGGGTGTCCTAAAGTTCCTCCACCAAACTGTAGTACGGAATCATCCCCAAAGATTTCGGTTAGGGCAGGCATATGCCAAACATGAATACCCCCTGAAGCCACGGGTATAACACCTGGCATAGAGACCCAGTCTTGAGTGAAAAAAATACCACGACTTCGATCTTTTTCAATAAAATCATCACGTAATAAATCAACAAAACCCAGAGTCATCTCACGTTCACCCTCCAGTTTACCTACTACTGTACCAGCGTGAATATGATCTCCACCAGACATACGTAATGCTTTAGCTAGTACACGAAAATGCATACCATGATTTTTCTGTCTATCAATAACTGCATGCATTGCGCGATGGATGTGAAGAAGTAGACCGTTGTCGCGGCAATAATGAGCCAAGCTAGTATTTGCGGTGAATCCCCCAGTTAAGTAGTCGTGCATTACGATGGGAACTCCCAATTCTCTGGCAAATACCGCTCTTTTCATCATTTCTTCACATGTACCCGCAGTTGCATTCAAGTAATGTCCTTTGATTTCACCCGTTTCAGCTTGCGCTTTAAAAAGAGATTCGGCACAAAATAAGAAACGATCTCTCCAACGCATAAATGGTTGTGAATTTACGTTTTCATCATCCTTAGTAAAATCAAGTCCACCCCGCAGACATTCATAAACCGCTCTGCCGTAGTTTTTTGCGGATAATCCCAATTTTGGTTTAATAGTACATCCCAATAGGGGACGACCATACTTGTTTAATTTATCTCTTTCAACTTGGATGCCATGAGGCGGACCTTGGAAAGTTTTGGAATAAGAAGGGGGAATTCGCAGATCTTCCAGACGTAGAGCTCGCAGGGCTTTGAAACCAAAAACATTACCCACAATAGAAGTAAACATGTTAGTAACAGAACCTTCTTCAAAAAGGTCTAAAGGATAAGCTACATAAGCAATATATTGATTTTCCTCCCCAACAACGGCCTCAATGTGGTAGCATCGTCCTTTGTAACGATCAAGACTGGTAAGTCCATCAGTCCACACAGTTGTCCATGTACCAGTAGAAGATTCGGCTGCTACCGCAGCGCCCGCTTCTTCAGGCGGAACTCCCGGTTGAGGAGTTACTCGGAATGCTGCCAAGATATCCGTATCTTTGGTTTCATAGTCAGGAGTATAATACGTCAACTTGTAATCTTTAACACCAGCTTTAAATCCAACGCTTGCTTTAGTCTCTGTTTGTGGTGACATAAGTCCCTCCCTACAACTCATGAATTAAGAATTCTCACAACAACAAGGTCTACTCGATATGAATTGGACGTGAATGAAACCTTTTACAAAAACCTTTTCAATTCAAGAAATATTCAACTAAACTAATGAATAAGAAAAATTGAAAAAGGTTTCATTATTGTACCATGTATTTGATTCATCAAATACATCGTTATTTTATACTCTTTGATATATATGGCGCAACCCAATCTTTGTTTTTAAAATTTTGATTTCTAATAGAATTGATCACCTTCTTAAATTTTTTTTTTTTTATTCATTTTCATAATGAATATAAAAAAAGCAAATGAATTTCATTAATAATGAAGATAGATAAATAAAATATATATGTAATAATAGAATATATTAGAAATATAAAGAAAAATAAATAATAGATAAATTCCCTCTTGACAGTAATAGATATTGTATATGTAAATCCTAGATGTGAAATGTGTAAAGAGGCATAATTCATCTAGCATTTCTTTCTTAAGGAATTAATCGATCAACTTGCTATCGGATATTTATTTTTGCTTTAGTACTTTTAAAAAAAGAATTTCGACATATTTATTATGATTTATGATTATGAGAAGCAATCCCACTACTTCTGATCCTGTGGTTTCAACACTTGAAGAACAAAACTTAGGGCGTATCGCTCAAATTATTGGTCCGGTACTGGATGTCATTTTTCCACCGGGCAAGATGCCTAATATTTATAATGCTTTGGTAATTAAGAGTCGAGATACTGTTGGTCAGCAAATTAATGTAACTTGTGAGGTACAACAATTATTAGGGAATAATAGAGTGAGAGCTGTAGCTATGAGTGCTACAGATGGTCTGATGAGAGGAATGAAAGTGATTGACACAGGAGCTCCTCTAAGTGTTCCAGTCGGCGGAGCTACTCTTGGACGAATTTTCAACGTTATTGGAGAGCCTGTTGATAATTTAGGTCCTGTCGATATTCGCACAACATCTCCCATTCATAGATCTGCACCCGCCTTCATACAGTTAGATACAAAATTATTAATCTTTGAAACAGGGATTAAAGTGGTGGATCTTTTAGCCCCCTATCGCCGTGGAGGAAAAATAGGACTATTTGGGGGAGCTGGAGTGGGTAAAACAGTACTCATCATGGAATTGATCAACAACATTGCCAAAGCTCATGGAGGCGTATCCGTATTTGGCGGAGTAGGTGAACGTACTCGTGAAGGTAATGATCTCTACATGGAAATGAAAGAATCCGGGGTGATTAATGAAAAAAATCTTGCAGAATCTAAAGTGGCTCTAGTTTATGGTCAAATGAATGAACCGCCAGGAGCTCGTATGAGAGTTGGTTTGACTGCCTTAACCATGGCGGAATATTTCCGGGATGTTAATGAGCAAGATGTACTTCTATTTATTGACAATATATTTCGTTTCGTTCAAGCAGGGTCCGAGGTATCTGCTTTATTAGGTAGAATGCCTTCTGCAGTGGGTTATCAACCTACCCTTAGTACGGAAATGGGTTCTTTGCAAGAAAGAATTACTTCTACCAAAGAAGGATCTATAACATCAATCCAAGCAGTTTATGTACCTGCGGATGATTTAACCGACCCTGCTCCTGCCACGACATTTGCACATTTAGATGCTACTACCGTATTATCAAGAGGATTAGCTGCTAAAGGTATTTATCCAGCAGTAGATCCCTTGGATTCTACGTCAACTATGTTACAACCTCGGATCGTTGGCGAGGAACATTATGAAACTGCGCAAAGGGTTAAGCAAACTTCACAACGTTACAAAGAACTTCAGGACATTATAGCTATCCTTGGGTTAGATGAATTATCCGAAGAAGATCGTTTAACTGTAGCAAGAGCACGAAAGATTGAGCGTTTCTTATCACAACCCTTCTTTGTTGCAGAAGTATTTACTGGTTCTCCAGGGAAATATGTTGGTCTCGCAGAAACAATAAGGGGGTTTCAATTTATCCTTTCCGGAGAATTAGACGGTCTTCCCGAGCAGGCCTTTTATTTGGTGGGTAACATCGATGAAGCTACCACGAAAGCTATGAACTTAGAAGAGGAGAGCAAATCGAAGAAATGACCTTAAATCTTTGTGTACTGACTCCTAATCGAATGATTTGGGATTCCGAAGTGAAAGAGATTATTTTATCTACTAATAGTGGACAAATCGGTGTATTACCAAATCATGCTCCTATTGCCGCGGCTGTAGATATTGGCCTTTTAAGAATACGACTAAACGACCAATGGTTAACGGTGGCTCTTATGGGCGGTTTCGCTAGAATAAGTAATAATGAGATCACCATTTTAGGAAATGATGCAGAAATTAGTACTGATATTAATCCACAAGAAGCTCAACAAACTCTTGAAATAGCTGAAGCTAACTTGAGTAGAGCTGAGGGTAAGAGACAAGCAATTGAGTCAAATCTAGCTCTCAGACGAGCTAGGACGCGAGTAGAGGCTGTCAATGCAATTTCCTCTTAGCAGTAATAAATATATTCAATCAAAATCAAAAGAGTTCTTTATTATACCTTATATACTACATCTTTATTTCACAAAATGAACACAATGAAGTCTAATCTGATTATAGAACGACAAAAAGAGTATGGGTAGAAGAACTTATTAGATACCAAATTCCATGGTATCTAATAAGTTCTACCTACTATTGGATTTGAACCAATGACTCCCGCCGTATGAAAGCAATACTCTAACCACTGAGTTAAGTAGGTTATTTATCACCACAAAAAAGATTTCCATCACTTTGATGGATTCTATATAAAATAGGTTTTTTAAGCAATATCAATCTTTTATCTTTTACTCGTAAACGTAAAAAAATCCGAGAGTTCTCTCATGTGAGATTTTGGGATATCCTTCTTGACAAGAAGATCTCTCTATGTTAAAATAGTTAGAACAAGGGCTATAGCTCAGTTAGGTAGAGCACCTCGTTTACACGTGCGCCAATGCTTTTCAAGGAAGCCAATTATGCAATAGCCATAATTTATTTTTTTTTTTATAGGTTTATGTCTTACTCCGTATATTTGAGAGAACAAGAGAAAAATAGCCTGACAACTATTTGGTTTGATCCAATTCAGGTGTGAATTCCGGTGCCAAATAAAAAAAAAACCTGCCATTGTAAGGTAAATGCTCATTCCATTCAATGCCAGGCATAATGAGTCTTAAGATCTCAAAAGAATCTCTTTTCGTCCTATGAGCTTTGAGGTGTATGAAGTCTCATATTTGACTCTTGCGGTGGAGCGATAGAGACTCCATTTCGCTTAGGTTGATCTAGGCCGAAGGCAGACCTAACTAAAGGTCACTCTTCTTTGAAAAACTTTGGTATTGCTCCTATATTAGGATACAAATAATTAATAAGAGCACATGGAACCATTTCATTATCCCATCTCTCTTCCTGTAAAGATGTAAAGAAAAAATATGGTGAACTAACTGATCTTTACATCAGTTGATGAAAGAGCCCAATGCAACAAAATGCATGTTGGGTCTTTGAAACATTTTCAATCATTTCGATAAAAAAAGTTTTATCTGTTTTACCGAGAAAGTCTACGGTTCGAGTCCGTATAGCCCTAATACATTCCCCCCTTTTTTTTATCTCAATTTTAGTAGTAGTAGTAGGAACAATAAAATAAACACAATAATTCATTCCAACCCATTGGTATTTTTGAAAATCAATACCCATCTCTCTTCATTCACTTTAATTGCATATTCTATTTTTACTCTTTTCCTTTTTATGATAAAATAATTAGTGATACATTTTATTTCTTTGGTCTACCTAATACCAGTCAATTTAGTAAAATCATGACATAATCCTGTCACTTCAACCTGAACCCTGAACCAAGTAAATCCAATTTTAAGTCGTATGGATCTAGGACCTCTTCTTTTCTTGATCTTGAGTATTTGTAGAAGCCTTTTTACTAATGTACTAATGGCGGAACAAAAAACCTAAAATATTCTTTCAATTTGTTTCAAAGAAAAGAAAAAAGATATGAAATGAATAAATACAAAATGAAAAGAATTTTAGTTTCTTTGTACTGTGTCTGAAATACATTCCTTTTCTATTTCTATCCTTGCACTCTTTGATTGAATCTTTTTATTTTGAGCTCATTTAGGTATTAGATTTGATCTATACATATATGAAAATTGAACATCTCTTAATGAATTTCATTTGTATAAGGTAGGAATATCTCTCCAATACATTATTCCTGTGTCAGGAACCAGATTTGAACTGGTGACACGAGGATTTTCAGTCCTCTGCTCTACCAACTGAGCTATCCCGACCATTTCTCTACATAATCCTAGTATAATACTTGTATCTATGTCAATTAAAAGGACTAAAAAAGAAAGTCTTAAAAAATTGTACCTAGTCCCCTTTCATTTCTTATATTTTCAAAAAGAATACTTCTTTTTGAAAATGTAAAGATAATGATAGGAACTGTGAATGATTAAATAACGGAGATTCTATATGTTCATTTGTGCAGGTATCCAATTTCTTCCTTTTAAGAAATTGGATTGGAATTGAAAGAGGATATGAGGATTTCTATTTGGATCCATTTGTGAAAGAAAAGAGTGAATGAAATGAGAAAGATATTTAATTTTGTTTGAACTGAAAAACTTATAAAAAATAGGATGGGGGTAAAGAAAGAGTGAGGAATTTAAATGGGCTTTTTCTTGGGGATAGAGGGACTTGAACCCTCACGATTTTTAAATTCGACGGATTTTCCTCTTACTCTAAATTTCATTGTTGTCGGTATTGACATGTAAAAGGGGACTCTCTCTTTATTCTCGTCCAATTCATCTTCAAAAAATATATCAAACTCTTGAATGAATCATTTGATCACCGAATAACTTAATATTTGAATTCGATTCTTTTTTCAACTTCAATTAGAATTGATAGAATTTCCACTTTTTAGAATATATTATTCTAATTAATAAAGCATAATAGAATAGAAATAGAGGGTTTCTATATATATCCTTATCCTATACTCATACTAGAATACTCATATACTCATATCTTAATAGTAAATAAGATAGAAGATAATAGTAATAGAAAGAAATGTGATTAATCACTTGCTATGTCAGTATGTATACGTATGTATTAGGTTATGTATTAGGTATATAAGGTCATCCTTTATTTCATTTCTATCTTTTATTTTGCTCTTTTGATAGATAGAAATATTTTAGCTACTAATCTAACGTAGTAAATTCCATTCGTTAGAACAGCTTCCGTTGAGTCTCTGCACCTATCCCTTTTTTCGCCTTTTTTCTTTTTTCTAAAAACAAAGATTTGGCTCAGGATTGCCCATTTTTAGTTCCAGGGTTTCTCTGAATTTGGAAGTTACCACTTAGCAGGTTTCCATACCAAGGCTCAATCCAATCAAGTCCGTAGCGTCTACCAATTTCGCCATATCCCCCTTCCTTTGCTTTGAGACTTTAATACAAGGATCTAGTTCTAATTCCATCTACCTCTTTCATTGATCTTAACACTGTTAAATTCATTAGGTAATGATTTCTATATTGAAAAGGTGTATGCTGCTATTTGATTTTTATGCCCACCCTTTATTCTATATTCTATCATTTCATCTCTATTAGATGAACCCTATTCTATCATTGATGTATCCACAATTCAATATGGATAGATAGATCCCACATATATTTATGCTTTTCCTAATACTTCCTTTTGACAATATGATTTAAAATAGTGGAACGGCCAATATTAATTATTCGTCCTATTGTCTATAATTATAGAATCCAAATTCTTATCAGTTTTAGTCATTTATTTTCATTATTCGAATAGAAATAAATAGAATATGATTATCTTCTCAGTAGTTCTCTAATTTCTCTATTAGGATTCGTTACGTGAAATTGAGATTTTAAGTTTGAATTCTAGTTCCACGATTAGAATGATACAATTCTAATGGTAATAAATGAATTCTTTATAATATATTTCATTTCAGATTTTCTTTCTTATATTGATTTCAGATTTATATAATTTATAGAATTCATATATATATATATATATATGGTATTCTAATGGAATTAGATTTATCTTTAGATATCAAATTTATCTAAAGATAAATAGTTTTCTTTTCTCTTTCTAAATAGAAAAGAAAATATCTACTGAAAATATCTAAAGATATCTAACTAATAACTAAGAAATAGAAGAAATTGAAATAATAATAATAATAAGAAGAATCGCTAGGTAATAGTTAAAATCCGAAGTTTCCTTTATTACTCTTATAGCCGCCCGCTTAGCTCAGAGGTTAGAGCATTGCATTTGTAATGCGATGGTCATCGGTTCGATTCCGATAGCCGGCTCTTTCTCTTTCCATGATTGAAAATCTCTACTTTCGCTTTCTCTAAATGTCGGGTCACTAATCTATTATGTCATGGTAACTTGCAGCTATAGCTATGAATAAAAAAAGTTGACTAGAATAATTAGATCTCTACAGAATAAATTGGAAAACGTAGTCTTTATTTGAATTTCCTATATATAGAAAAATCTGAATATTGATAAAATTTATTTAATTCTGTTTTATAGTACTTCAGTAGATTTCGTTTTGTTTTGCTGATCCTTTAGTTCAGTCTTAATTTATATTTTTTTGTCAAAGTAAAGTGAATCAAAAAGGAGTCTTTATATGTCCCGTTACCGAGGACCTCGTTTTAAAAAAATACGCCGGCTGGGGGCTTTACCGGGACTAACTAGTAAAAGACCCAGATCCAGAAGTGATCTTCAAACCCAATTGCGCTCTGTAAAAAGATCGCAATATCGTATTCGTTTAGAAGAGAAACAAAAATTGCGTTTTCATTATGGTCTGACAGAGCGACAATTACTTAAATATGTGCATATTGCTGGAAAAGCTAAAGGGTCAACAGGCCAGGTTTTACTACAATTGCTTGAGATGCGTTTGGATAATATACTTTTTCGATTAGGTATGGCTTCGACCATTCCTGGAGCCAGACAATTAGTTAACCATAGACACATTTTAGTTAACGGTCGTATAGTGGATATACCAAGTTATCGTTGCAAACCCCGAGATATTCTTACTACGAAGAATAAAGAAAGATCGAAAGCTCTGATTCAAAATTCTCTTGTTTCATTTCCCCATGGGGAATTGCCAAACCATTTGACTATGGACTCCTTACAATATAAAGGATTTGTAAATCAAATAATAGATAGTAAATTGATCGGTTTGAAAATAAATGAGTTGTTGGTCGTAGAATATTATTCCCGTCAGACTTGATTCTAACGAAAAAAGCATACAATTTTTACTCCTTTCGCTGAAGTCAATAGAGTACCTTGTGCTCTATCTCATTCACGTATCACAAATGGATCAGCAATAAGATTCTTTTTATTTTTTATTATTTTCAATTAAAAGACAATCCTTTCCTTTTTATTTTATGTATCAAAAGGGTGTAATTACGGATAGAGAATCTATATTAAATTAAGGGTCTTACTGTTAGTTATAAAAAGGATATAAATTCTTATTTGATTTTACACATTAAAGAAACGGAGAGAGAGGGATTCGAACCCTCGGTAGACAAAAGTCTACATAGCAGTTCCAATGCTACGTCTTGAACCACTCGGCCATCTCTCCTACAGAATCTTTCCAAAACCCGAAAAAATAACGAATAATTCGTTTTAATTGTAATATAGGTATGACCACCTGATGGTCATATAAGAAGAAAATTCTTTTTTCCACAATTGCATATTTATTAACAACAACTTCTTTCATCAGCTACCCCATGGATCTATTCAAAATTCACGAATTATCCAATTTCTATTTTTATTTTATGGCGTGGCACATACATGTTATGCAAACAAAAGAGCTGGTTACTTTGTTTGAATTTGATTTTCTCATGGACAAACAAAATAAAAACTTCTCCTATTATAAAAATCCATAAAATCCATAGGAAGTTTGGTTATTCAACTTCGATCAAATAGTAATAGTTTTGGTCATTGGTATACTACAAAATTGTAATTAAATAGAATCTGATTAAACTATTTCATAGTTGTCAAAAAGGAAGGACCTTTTGGGACTCATGTTTTTTCAATCAGTCTTTTTTATGTTATTTTTTACTGTACAATTTCTTTTTTTGTGGAATCGTTTTTCCCAAAAAGGGATTAAAAGAATTATTGAATGAATTACTAATTATGCCTAGATCTCGAATAAATGGAAATTTTATTGATAAGACCTCTTCAATTGTAGCCAATATCTTATTACGAATAATTCCGACAACTTCAGGAGAAAAAAAGGCATTTACCTATTACAGAGATGGTGCGATTTGATTTTTTTTTGTTTTTACTTCTCAGTTTTACGAAAAAAAGTACAAAGTACGTAGAAAGTACGTAATTAGGAATAGAAAAACAAATTAGTGAAATAAACCTACGCTTGGTGAAGGTGAAGTTTAGAGATAGAGCAATTCCTTCTGTCGTGTATCCTCGATTGATGCAGCCTTAGATGCTTCAATTTTCTATTTTAGTATTGAGCAAAAGGTTATATCTATAGGTTTTCTATTGGAGGGAAATCCTACTTCATTAGTACCAATAGGTGGCATCGGGGAAAAAGCACTACACCTAGGAATCAACAATACAAAATTTTTGTTATAAATAACCCTTTTCCTTATTGGTATCGGGACTAAAAATAATGGTTGGGAAAAAAAGATCCATCTCATTCGTACTTTTGGTACCCGTATAACCATCAAAGACCGTTGAAGTGACTAATTCCTGGAAATTTTAAGCGTTGAGTACAAAGAAATTTTTGGAGTTACCCTTTCTTAATACGATTAGTGTTAAGAAAAAATCTCTTGTGGGAAGGCTGGCTATAAATTTCTTGTAAAAATATCAGCCCCTGTCAGTTCATAATGAGAATAATGA